TGTATTCTGGACTATCACATTCATTTCCTTTCTATTCTATTTGAATTCATGTAGAAAAAAATTCTTTACTTTATTAGTTCGATCTATTACCAATATATTTATTTTTTTTATTACTTGGTATGTTCGAGTTAATCTAATTAGTGAAATTTTTGTTCATATTGAAATGAATCGAGATTGATAAGGAGTTTGTTAATGATGCTCGAACATGTACTTATTTTGAGTGCCTATTTATTTTCTGTCGGTCTATATGGATTGATCACGAGTCGAAATATGGTTAGGGCTCTTATGTGTCTTGAACTTATAGTAAATGCGGTTAATATCAATTTTGTAACATTTTCTGATTTTTTTGATAGTCGTCAATTAAAAGGAGCCATTTTTTCCATTTTTCTTATAGCTATTGCAGCCGCTGAAGCAGCTATTGGACTTGCTATTGTTTCATCAATTTATCGTAATCGAAAGTCAACTCGGATCAATCAATCGAATTTGTTGACCAAATAATCTCAAGAGTATCGAGTATCTAAATTAGAATATTCAAAAAGAAACTCAAAATGAGCATGTCTACCTCGTAAGTTAGAGTATTGGACATAAAGATAAAAAATCAAAGTATTTTGGCTCTATTTCAAAAACCAATTCAGAACAAAGTATTTTAAAAACTCTGGAAACTCATCGATTCGTCTAATATCTAAAAATAGTTTATCTCTTTTTTTCAATACTAAATTTAGTGGATTGAAAATTGATGCCCGTTACAAATATATCGCCAATGTCACATTCAGTCAAAATTTATGATACATGTATTGGATGTACTCAATGTGTTCGAGCCTGCCCCACAGATGTGTTAGAAATGATACCTTGGGATGGATGTAAAGCAAAACAAATTGCTTCTGCTCCAAGAACAGAGGATTGTGTCGGTTGTAAGCGGTGTGAATCCGCTTGTCCAACAGATTTTTTGAGTGTTCGGGTTTATTTATGGCATGAAACAACTCGCAGCATGGGTCTCGCTTATTGATATCTTACTTAAAACTCTATTTGAATTCATCTGATTTGTTTTACCGCGAAAACTCGAGCGCAAAAAATTTTTGCGCACGGGTTTTCTGGCCCAAGTGTATTTTGCCTTTACCACGAAAGATTTTCCTTGGTTAACAATAATTGTATTTTTACCAATAGCTGCAGGTTCTTTAATTTTTTTTCTTCCTCATAAAGGAAATAAGGTAATTAGGTGGTATACTATTTGTATTTGTATATTAGAACTGCTTCTAATAACCTATGTATTCTGTTTTCATTTCCAATCAGATGATCCCTTAATCCAATTAGTGGAAGATTATAAATGGGTTAATTTTTTTGATTTCCATTGGAAATTAGGAATAGATGGACTTTCTATAGGACCCATTTTACTAACGGGATTTATCACTACGTTAGCTACATTAGCAGCCTGGCCTCTTACTCGGGATTCTCGATTATTCCATTTTTTGCTATTAGCAATGTATAGCGCTCAAATAGGACCGTTTTGTTCTCAAGACCTTTTACTGTTTTTCATCATGTGGGAGTTAGAATTAATTCCGGTTTATCTCCTTCTGTCCATGTGGGGAGGAAAGAAACGGATGTACGCAGCAACTAAATTTATTTTGTACACGGCAGGAGGTTCTGTTTTTCTATTACTGGGAGTTATGGGTCTTGGTTTATATGGTTCTAATGAACCAACATTGGATTTTGAAACATCAATGAATCGACCGTATCCTGTGGCCTTGGAAATAATATTTTATATTGGATTTTTTATTTCTTTTGCTGTCAAATCGCCCATTCTACCCCTACATACATGGTTACCCGATACCCACGGCGAAGCTCATTACAGTACTTGTATGCTTTTAGCCGGAATCTTATTAAAAATGGGAGCATATGGATTGATTCGGATTAATATGGAATTTTTACCACACGCTCATTCTATATTTTCGCCCTGGTTGATGATAATAGGCACAATACAAATAATCTATGCAGCTTTAACTTCTTCCGGACAGCGAAATTTTAAAAAAAGAATAGCCTATTCTTCTGTATCTCATATGGGTTTGATACTTCTAGGAATTGGTTCTCTAACCGACGCAGGACTCAATGGAGCCCTTTTACAAATTATTTCTCATGGATTTATTGGGGCAGCACTTTTTTTCTTGGCAGGAACAAGTTATGATAGAATACATCTTGTTTATCTCGACGAAATGGGTGGCGTAGCTATCCTAATGCCAAAAATATTTACAATGTTCAGTAGCTTTTCTATGGGCTCCCTTGCATTACCAGGTATGAGTGGTTTTGTTGCAGAACTAATCGTATTGTGGGGGCTAATTACCAGTCAAAAATATCTTTTACTGCCAAAAATTATACTGACTTTTGTCATGGCAATTGGAATGATATTAACGCCTATTTATTCATTATCTATGGTACGCCAGATGTTCTATGGATCCAAGTTAGTTACTGCTCCTAATTCTTATCTTTTTGATTTTGGACCGCGCGAGTTGTTTGTTTCAATCTCTATCTTTCTCCCTATAATCGGGATTGGGATCTACCCGGATTTTATTCTTTCACTCTCAGTTGAGAAGGTTGAAGTTATTTTATCTAGTTTTTTATAGAGATTTTCCTAAATAAAAATTAGATAATTTTTACAACTCTGGTTGTATAATGGAAAAGAATACTTTTCCATCAGTTAAAATTAAAGTGAAAAAAATGCATTTGCATTTTAACCCCATATGCGCGGTTTTTGCGAGAACCGCGCGAATCACTACACTATTCCTACTGGAACTGGATTCACACAGTTCGTTACAAAGTTTTTCTATACAACTCTAGTTCGTTTGTATTTGTAAGAAACTTCTTTGCCGTTAGCTAGACATTACTGTAAATGAACCATAACTATGCAGCCCGATTCCTAATAGATTAACCCCAAAATAGCATATCCAAATTATAAGAAAACCTAGAGCCGCCACCATTGCGGAATTTTCACCCGGGAAATTCTTTTTTGTTCTAGTATGTAAATAAATCGCGAATATCATCCAAGTAATAAAGGCCCAAATTTCTTTTGGGTCCCAGCTCCAATATGATCCCCATGCTTCATTAGCCCAGACTGCTCCTGAAAGAATACCTATAGTTAAAAAAAGAAATCCTAGACTAATCACACGATAACTCCAAAAATCCAACTGTTGAACTAATTGGGTCTTGTAATAATTCTTACCAGAACAAAAAGAAGGAATTTTTAAAATAGTACTTCTTTCATAGCTGTATTGGATTTCGTCAAATGAAAATAACTCAATTAATTTGAAAAACCGATTACTTTTGTTGCGAAATGTAAAGACTAGAATTGCGGCGGATAATAATGATCCACACAGAAGAGCGGCATAGCTCAATATCATCATACTTACGTGCATTATTAACCACTCAGATTGGAGCGCAGGGACTAATATGGCAGGTTTCTGTATTTCACTTAAAATACTTGAAGTAGCAAAGCCTTGGGTAAAAATAGTACTTGCGGCGGTTATTGCGCTTAGATTGTTATTTTTTTTGAAATAGGCGACTATATGAATAAGGGAGAAACTCCACGAAAGAAAGATTAATGATTCGTATAAATCACTTAGTGGAAAATGGCCGGAATAAATCCAACGACTGATTAATAATCCTGTTAAACACAAAAAGGTAGTTATTATGCCCTTTTCGGATAAATCATATGGTTTTATGAATTCAGTGACCAATAGGTTTATCAACCGAATTGAAATGACAATTGAAACAATTGAAAAGGAAATATGAGTTAATATATGCTCGAAGGTTAAAAATATCATAAAAAAAGTAATTCCTTATTTCATTAAAAAATGTTAAAAAATGAAAAGCGGGAATGGAAGTCATTATTTATTATAAGATCTATTGTCTCTTGTTTAGAAGACGGCATGCCGCCACTCGGACTCGAACCGAGATGCTCTAGCACTGCTTCCTAAGAGCAGCGTGTCTACCGATTTCACCATAGCGGCTTGTTCGAACCCATAATAGCCTATATTCTATTTAATCGTCAAGATTGAAAGCGTCAATTCACTGAAAAAATTTTTTGAATAACAAGTCAAATTCAAAAATACCCATTCGTTTAAAAATCGATTTAAAGGTTTATATTTTCTTTGAGTTCTGTTTTCTTTTTTGCATGAATTAGTTCGCATTTAACTAACTTATTTCAGAAAGTTAAAAAAACAAAATGCATTTTCTCAATGAACATCCAAGAAACCCTTTATTGGATTTTTCTAAAGTAAGACATTGTTCGTATATCATATCCCAAGAGTTGACGTCTTTTATTGATTGGGCTGAAATCAAAAAATATCTGGGAACTATCTAGTCATTCAGAAAAAGATGAAGTCAGAAAGTTATCCAAGTTTGAAAAATTGACTCGATGAGTTTCTCTCGGTAATTTGAACTAAAAATATTATCTCTGATCTGCTATGGATATTTTGTAGATATATAGATAAAAAAATCTTAGTATTAACATTTCAATTATGACAAAGAGGCCGATGGGGAAAATAAGACTCCCCACCAACAAAATGAAAAAATAGAATCCTAAAGAAAGGTAAATTTTTGTTTTTTCTGAGTTCTTAATGTCCCATTTTTACCTATCAAAATCTCAAAACGGAGTCTATTTCATATTGATTAATTCAAACTAATCGAGAGTGGTAATTGCGAACAGAGTAACACTGAAATGAGCCTATTTTCGAGGCAAATCAATTCCGATTATTACAACGTTTTAGGACTTATTTGCTTGTCGCGTAAAAAACCTTTTTGATTTGCCGGTCGAAAGAGATTTTCCTAATGACAAAGCTTTTAACGCCGATGAATATCCCTTCCTTTTCCAAATATTTTGACGAATACGCTTTTTTGATCTAGAAGTGCGTTTTTTTGGAACTGCCATTTCACAATTAAGAGGTTACTCATTGTTAGAGTTGGATGTGCAAGACATCTATTGTTCAAAAGAATCCTTACTATTCAGTATCTAGTTATTTTCTTAGTAGTTTCGTCACAAAAAATAGAAATATATGAAAATTGTATAAAAGATGCCTAAACATTTTTTGTTCAAAAAGGTTTTTATACTCTAGAAGGCTTCTAAGAACAAATAATTTCTATGGATTAGTAGTACTTTTATTTATCGTTCTTTCTCATATAGTTCTATAATCAGTTATGAGATATAACTAGAATTCGTGGAACTCAAAAAACTAATCTAAAAGACCTATATCCGGCGCTTTTTAACATTCGTCACTTCATTTCCATGTAATAAGGAAGTATTTAAAAAGATAACTTTTTCTAATAACAAGTTGAATCTTTCTTCGATTAACGAGTCGAACGAATACGCCTCAAATTTTTGAAATTCAAATGAGATTAGGAATTTCTCTGTTCTGTTAAAGGATACATCTTTTTAGCCTTTCTCACTAAATAAAACTTTCTCACTCAATAAAAAATCAAGTTGCAAATAAACAATGAAGTTTATTTTCTATATAGACTCAAATATTCTAACGGTTTCTAATAAATAAATATATATATTTATTCAAAAAAAGAATAATAATCAATCTCATAAGGAATTAGTTAAGAAGGTGAAATGAAACTAACTAAAATGAAACTAACTAAAAATGAAAATGACGAGTTATTAAATCGATGACATTAGGGAATTCCACGATTTATATCAGAATCAAGTACTTTTTAGTATAATTCCTGATGCTTGCGCTACGAAAAATGCTTTTTAGAAAAGTTTCTATTTTCGCTCTTTTCCAAAATGGATTCGTATATTTTGAAAATACAACTAGATTTTCAATAAATAAGTCTTCTCTTTTTTGTGGAACTTGGTCATATTATTTGACCAAGTCTAACTTGTTGAGTTGAATATTTGAACTAGTTCGAAAAAACGCAGTAAAGAATAAGTATGAGTATCAAATTTAAATTTTTCTTTACGTTAATTTTTCTTTAAGTTAGTGCATATTTTTCTTTTTTTATTGACCCCTTTTGAAAGGGGTGGGGTCTAGTTAATCGGAAGCAATTAAGTTTTTCATTTTTATGGAACAGATATATCAATATGCATGGATAATACCTTTCCTTCCACTTTCAGTTGCTATATTAATCGGGGTGGGACTTCTTCTTTTTCCGTCGGCAACAAAAAGTCTTCGTCGTATGTGGGCTTTTCAAAGTGTTTTAGTATTAAGTATAGTCATGATTTTTTCGATCAATTTCTCTATTCAGCAACTAAATAGCCGTGCTACCTATCAATCTGTCTGGGCTTGGATTATCAATAATGATTTTTCTTTAGAATTTGGCTACTTAATCGATCCGCTTACTTCTATTATGTCAATATTAATCACTACTGTTGGAATTTTGGTTCTTATTTATAGTGATAATTATATGTTTCATGATCGTGGATATTTGAGATTTTTTGCTTATATGAGTTTTTTCAGTACTGCTATGTTGGGATTAGTTACTAGTTCGAATTTGATACAAATTTATATTTTTTGGGAATTAGTAGGCATGTGTTCGTATCTATTAATCGGATTTTGGTTCACACGCCCTGTTGCAGCAAATGCTTGTCAAAAAGCGTTTGTAACTAATCGTGTTGGGGATTTTGGTTTATTATTGGGAATTTTGGGTTTTTATTGGATAACGGGGAGTTTTGAATTTCGGGATTTATTCCAAATCTTCAAAAACTTGATTTCAAATAATGAGGTCAATTTTTTATTTGTTACGTTGTGCGCTGTTTTATTATTTTCTGGTGCAGTTTCTAAATCCGCACAATTCCCCCTTCATGTATGGTTACCAGATGCGATGGAAGGGCCGACTCCTATTTCGGCTCTTATCCATGCCGCTACTATGGTAGCCGCGGGAATTTTCCTTGTAGCTCGACTTTTACCTCTTTTCATTATTATACCTCACATCATGAATTTAATATCTTTAATAGGGATAATAACAATCTTTTTTGGAGCTACTTTAGCTCTTGCTCAAAAAGACATTAAGCGGGGTTTAGCCTATTCCACAATGTCTCAATTGGGTTATATGATGTTAGCTCTAGGTATGGGGTCTTCTCGAAGTGCTTTATTTCATTTGATTACTCATGCTTATTCGAAAGCACTATTGTTTTTGGGATCTGGTTCTGTTATTCATTCAATGCAAATTATTGTTGGTTATTCTCCAAATAAAAGTCAAAATATGGTCTTTATGGGAGGTTTAACAAAACATGTACCGATTACCAAAAGTGCTTTTTTGTTAGGTACACTTTCTCTTTGTGGTATTCCACCTCTTGCTTGTTTTTGGTCCAAAGATGAAATTCTAAATGATAGTTGGTTATATTCAGCAATTTTTGCAATAATCGCTTGGTCTACGGCGGGATTAACCGCATTTTATATGTTTCGGATCTATTTACTTACTTTTGAAGGACATTTAAACGTTCATTTTCAAAATTTCAGTGGAAAAAAAAAGACTTCCCTCTATTCAATATCTTTATGGGGTAAAGAAGGT